ATATTTTTTATATCAATATCATCATTTTTTAATCATTTTTTTATCTTATTATATATATATTATCTTATAGAATATCTTATATTTATAGAATTATAGAATTCTATTTTTAATATTATTAATATATAAAAAAAAAAATAAAGGGGGGGGATTCTCATTTTTTTTAATAATGAATAAAATATAAAATTCGATTACATTAAACAGTAATTTCAATTACAATATTCTTATACATTAAGATTAAATATCTATAATGTAGTTATACAATTTATACATTATAATTCTAAAAAATTGGATTTTCAAGGTAAATTCTATTATAGAATAGAATTCTAAATTCGATATTTTTATCGAATCTTTATTTCATTAGAATTAGATAGAATCGAAAAGATATTCGAATTACTAAATGAATGTCTAATTCGAAATTAATAGAATGATTAGTTATAGCTATAGCTATTCTAAATTAATAAATATATTCTTAATTGAATTTGAATAAAAAATATATTTCCATTTTCGTTTTTTTAGTTAGGTTTTTTTAGTTATGGTATATAGTATAGGGTCTGGGTCTGTCCGCTCTAAGTAAAAAAGATAAAAAAGGCCCAATCCAGATCATAATGAAAGATTCCCTTATTCTCATTCGGAAAGGTCAAAACAAAATCTAAGACTAAGAAAAAAAAAAATCGACCGTTGAGTATTTCAAATTGCATGAAAAATTATATAAGGAGGGGTATATAAAAAAGATATATATATGTGGTATATATCTATGTATATTGAATTGCGAATATAGAAATAATAAAATCATTTCAGATTCGACAAAATATGGGTATCCGATCCGATATAGATGAAAAAATGATAAATGAAAAAAAAAAGCATCCTAATGAGATCCTAATCTCAAAGAAAAAAGGGGGTATGGCGAAATTGGTAGACGCTACGGACTTAATTGGATTGAGCCTTGGTATGGAAACGTACCAAGTGATAACTTTCAAATTCAGAGAAACCCCGGAATTAACAATGGGCAATCCTGAGCCAAATCCCGTTTTCTGAAAGCAAAGAAAAGTTAAGAAAGCGAGAATAAAAAAAGGATAGGTGCAGAGACTCAATGGAAGCTGTTCTAACAAATGGGGTTGACGATATTTCCTTTCGTGTTAGGAAAGGAATCCTTCCATCGAAATTAGAAAAAGGATATATATATATACGTATTTGTACTGAAATACTATTTCAATTGATTAATGAAGACTCCAAATTTCTATTTGTGAATCGTTATATCACAATTGAAAGATGTGAATCAAATCAATTCCAAGTTGAAGAAAGAATTGAATATTCACTGATCAAATCATTCACTCCATCATAGTCTGATAGATCTTTTGAAGAACTGATTAATCGGACGAGAATAAAGAGAGAGTCCCATTCTACATGTCAATACTGACAACAATGAAATTTATAGTAAGAGGAAAATCCGTCGACTTAAGAAATCGTGAGGGTTCAAGTCCCTCTATCCCCAAAAGGACCGCTTAACTCTATAATTCTTTTTACTATATGCTCTTTTTAAAAATTCGTTATGTGTCTTATGTTATGTGTTTTATTCAGTATATTTTTTTCACAAATGGATCCTTTTTTTTTTCTTTCTTTTTCTGATCACAATCCCAAGTCTTAGAATATATTTGGAATATATAATGATATATATGATACACGTACAATATTTTTTTTTTTTTTATAAACGTACAAATGAGCATCTTATCCTTGAGGAACGAATCCTCATGTGAATGATTAACACTACATGATCATTACTCCTACTTAAATTTACAAAGTCTTATATTTTTTTCGTCGTCTTTTTTTTTTTAGTTGACATAGAGTCATTGACATATACTTAAGTAATCTCATAAAATTAAGATGATGCGTCAAGAATGGTCGGGATAGCTCAGCTGGTAGAGCAGAGGACTGAAAATCCTCGTGTCACCAGTTCAAATCTGGTTCCTGGCACATGATGAATTTGTACGAGTATCTATTCCCCATATTCATTAAAATGCAAATATGGAGAATAGATACGTATTTTTTTTATATCTCTATTTATTCTCTTCATCTCCTTTAATGTTACTTTCTTTTTAGCGGCAATATACGGCAATATAATGGATATTGATGTGTACGTTACATAGTTCATGATGCAGAACTTTTTTAGTTCATCTTATTGGCTCATAGGAAAAGGTATCGTTCCAAATTTACAATCTGAATGAATCCTTACCCTAATTTTTTTGAATCCCTGCATTATTGTTGTGAATTTTGTTATCCATTCGATCCATAATAATAAAGGAATGAGACTTCCTATATTATTATTCTGGCTTATTTAACTTCAATTACTTTGTCTTATCCATAAGAGAATGTATGTATATTCCTTGAATATCTGGGGTTGTGTGGATTTGTTTCGTATTTTTATCATTTAGTAAGCATCTTGTATTTCATAAAAATTGGGGGCGATATAATCTTTACGTAAAGGCCATCCTATCCAACTTTC